GAACGGTAATAAATACCGGGGCTTTGCAATATTTGATTGATTACAATTCTGTATATTCCACTTACTAGAGAGGTTCCCAGGGAATTCATTAGAGGAATATTTCCAATAAATACGGTTTGTTCTTGCATATCTCTACCGGTTTTCCAAATTAATCCCGCGGATACATATAATTCAGAAGAGTATGTGAGTGATTCATACACAGCATCTCTTTCTTTTATCAAGGGCTCTGCCAATTGATATGTTGCCACAAATAATTGAAATTCAATTTCTTGATCTGTATCTTCAATTTTTGGAAACTTATGAAGTTCTTCCATCAAGCCTTGATCAATGAACCTACAAAATCCGTCAAATTGTATCTGACTAAACCCTGGTATTGTATACATTCCCTCATTTCCATCCCGGAACATCTTAAGTTTTCCGTTTATCGAAAAAATCCAACTATTGGCTCACTCTTCGTTGAACCATATAGATTGATCTAGCAACGATGGAATGTATATTTTGCTCATTTGAACAACATGAAATTTTATCCAACCCCATATACATATATATATGTACTAAATACGTATGAACGGAGGAATAAAAAAAATGTGACTCAAATTCGAATTTGCGACAGATACAAATGGAAATGAATTGATAAAACATTCCTGGAAACAAAATTCTGCCACTTAGACTTATGGAGTCTTGTATAGAATATCAAAATAGATCCAATTTCTACCTTATGATATTACGATCAGATTGGGTACCATAAATGGATTCGGAATTGAATCTGTTCTCTATGAGTGAGATAAAGACAGAATAATCAGGAACCGTCTAGAGTTGACTTTGATTTTAGCACTTAATTTATTTCATCGATTCCGTTGTTCAAAAAACGATTCGCAGAGAGAAAAGATATTTCTACCATTTGTTAATTAGTAGAATACGATTGAAGTGCGTAAGAGAAGTCATATTTATTAAGTACATGCAGATATAACTATCTAGCTATCCGTATATCCCATCTTTTATCGAAGTTCCCTTGAGGCAACATAGGTCGTGCTATATCCAAATTTCGATTTTATATTCAATATATTCAATGAAAAATGCAAGCACGACGATTTCCTAATAGGAATATGTAGATAAGATACCTGACTAGGTATCCGTGTAAGAATTTCTGTTCTGGGGTTTACATATACACATAATTGTTGTTATAATTGAAATTGAAAAGGATTAATTATGGAAAAGAATTGAGACTGATTAGTCGTATATCAATTTGATCTCCTTATGTCATTAAGGAAACAAAATTGGAGATCAAAACCCAAGAACCATTCATGAATTCACAGTCATTAATGCTTCCAATTTGCTCTGAATTTTGGATTCTGTGACTGGAAATCCATTTTTCTCTTTCAATAGAAAAAAAGGGGAAAGCTTTTATTTAGGTGTTGTGTGTTTTGAAATACAATCAATCTAAGAGAACAACAGGACCCAATCAAAAAAAAGAAATGGTTCAGCAATTCCCCAGAATATTTCCATCTATATCTATTTTGTATCGTTTTGGCGGCATGGCCGAGTGGTAAGGCGGGGGACTGCAAATCCTTTCTCCCCAGTTCAAATCCGGGTGTCGCCTGATTAACAAAAGACTCGGAATTTCTTACCCTACTAAACTAATAGAACTCACAAAATTCTTGCCTGGCAGAAGCAGAGGTAAGGGGCGGGGACTGTCGATACCCAATTTTAAGAATCGGGGGGTTGACTTTCAATTATTTCTTCAAAAATCGGGGTGTGACCCAAACCTGTACCATACCAATAGGAATTACCAATATAAATAAAGAAATACTCACTTAATTACGGATTCCTGATGCGTTCAGGCCATTGATTTGATTTATCAATCGAATCAAATCCATAGTAAGATTCAATTGTGAGATTCAGAACTACGAAAGTCAGGGACCGTAAATCCGTGTATCCAAAGGAAGGTTCCTAAGAGACTGTAAATCCTTGCTCCTAGGATCCAAGAAGGGGTTATAGGAAGGACTATAAATACTTCCTAATTACCTTACCCTACTAGTGTTTACTGACTGAGTCTTGAAGTAGATTGGGTAGGCTGGGGGGGAATCCAATTAGGAGTTGTGGAAAGAACTGAAGATACTTTGTATCCATACAAACTCATGAGAGTCTCTGAGTGCTCAGGTTTTCAATTAATATTGATTGTATGGGTGATTGGCTTTTATAGAATAAAAGTGGAAAAAAGTGCTTTCGTTGGGGTAACCCCGCCAAGAATGTAATCCAAGAATGTAATAGGGTGTCTTCCAATTGTTTCACATTTCACAAGAGACAGTAAGGTTTAGATGGGAAATTAGGAGTATGTGATAGATAGTTATATATCTTGATGGTATATTTTTTTTTTCTGCTTTTTGTTTATGAAAGGCAACGGTAGGTCTTACTATTCCTACATATTCCATTAGTCACATTCCCTTGAGACTTCCAAGGGGTAACTGTGTATCTTGCTTGTACTTAGTGCTTTCCGATT